CTATGTAACCACGATTATATGACCAATTGTATATCACATTTTTTATTCGGTCCACAAGAATTCTTTTAGGACCCCCTTTTACAAATGAATTGATTAAATCCAAATTCTGGAAAAATGAATAAGCGGATCCATATAAAATATATGCTATGAATAGTCCGAAAATTGCTATACTTATCGAAAAAATTGCATTTGTAAAAAATTCATCCAAATTTACAGAATAATTAGAACTTGAATGTAAAAGATTTGTTGATGGGGTTAACCATTTCGATAATATATCAAAATCTATTACTCCTTGATCAAAAGAAATTCCTATTGATCCAACCAACAAAGTAAATAGTACTAATACAAGAAGAGGAAATAGCATAGTATTGTCCGATTCGTGAGGATACATGGAAGTGTATTTATTTCCAAAGTAAGTACTAAAGTATCGTATCCTATTTCTTACATTATTATCAATTTTCGATCCTTCTTTTGCAAAAAAAGAAACCTTTTTATTCATTGTTGATAAAAGTAAATTTGGATTGACTCCTCTTGGAGTTCCTTTTCCCCATAGAGATATGGAATAGAGCGAACCATTTTTCGTGCTACTGTAATTTTGAAAATGAACGCGGAAATACCCATCAAAGGTAAGTAAATATACCCGAAACATATAAAATGCGGTTAACCCTGCTGTGAAATAAGCTATTACTGCGAAAATTGGTGAATACAACCAACTATCATTAAGAATGTCATCCTTGGACCAAAAACAAGCAAGAGGTGGAATACCACAAAGAGAAAGTGTACCCAATAAAAAAGTAGTTCTTGTAATTGGAACATATCTTGTTAAACCACCCATAAGAACCATATTCTGACTTTTATCTGGTGAATATCCAACAATAGGTTCCATTGAATGAATAATAGATCCGGATCCCAAAAACAATAAAGCTTTTGAATAGGCATGAGTGATCAAATGGAATAAAGCAGCTCGATAAGAACCTATACCTAGAGCTAACATAATATAACCCAATTGAGACATTGTAGAATAGGCTAAGCTTTTTTTAATGTCTCTTTGAGCAAGGGCCAAAGTAGCCCCTAATAATAGTGTTATTACACCTATTAAAGAAATGAAATTCATTATATAAGGTATGACTATGAAAAGAGGAAGAAGCCGAGCTACAAGAAAAATTCCTGCTGCTACCATAGTAGCAGCGTGTATAAGAGCCGAAATAGGAGTGGGTCCTTCCATAGCATCAGGTAACCATACGTGAAGGGGGAATTGTGCGGATTTAGCAACTGCACCGACGAATAATAAAGAAGCACACAAGGTAGCAAATAAAGAATTGACCCCATTATTCTGGATTAAGTTATTAGTTATTTCGAGCAAATACCGAAATTCTAAACTACCTGTTATCCAATAAAAACCTAAGATTCCTAACAATAAACCAAAATCCCCTACACGATTAGTTACAAAAGCTTTTTGACAAGCACTTGCTGCAATTGGTCGTGTGAACCAAAACCCTATTAATAAATAAGAACACATTCCCACAAGTTCCCAAAAAATATAAATTTGTATCAAATTTGAACTAGTAACTAATCCCAGCATAGAAGTATTAAAAAAACTCATATAAGCAAAAAATCTCAAATATCCTTGATCGTGATACATATATTTGTCACTATAAATAAGAACCATGATTCCAACAGTAGTAATTAGTATTGACATAATAGAAGTAAGTGGATCGATCAAGTATCCAAACTCTAAGGAAAAATCATTATTGATGGTCCAAGACCATAGATATTGATAGATAAAACTTCCATTTATTTGTTGAATAGACAGATTGGCTGAAAACACCATAGCTATACTTAAGAGTAAAACACTAGGAAAAGCCCACATGCGACGAATATTTTTTGTTGCTGTCGGAATAAGTAGAAGTCCAAATCCTATTGACATAGTAACTGGAAGTGGAAGAAAAGGTATTATCCACGCATATTGATATGTATGTTCCATAAGAAAAGAAACTCTTTTTTCTTATAATTACAAATTGTTCTCGATTCACCAATTCTTATCTTTTTTATCCTTTTAGAAAGGAACAATAATAAAAAGAAATCAACAAAAAAAAAAGATATGAAAAAAAGTCAAATATTGGGATTCTTAATTATTCTGATTTTTTTTTTCAGATATTTGAAATATTCCAAAATTGACAATTGGTTGGTCAAAAAATATGACCAAATAATCATGTAAAGGTAAAGGCGATTACCTAGTAGTTATTTTAACTAAGAAAAGATTAAAGGAATATGAGATTTTTTAATAATTTTCTTACTACTATTATTTAGTAGATTTTGTATTTATTAGATTTTTTTTCTTTTTTTGTGATTAATAAACATATTTATTATACTATAATAGTATAATAAATATATTATATAGTATACTAAATATAGTAAGGAAAAAGAGTTAGACCAAAAAAAGAGTACTTTTTTTATTCAAATATGGATCATAGTATCTATATTCGAATTAAAAAAAAAATACCTAGGTATTCTAGTTCATTTTGGGAAGGGAGTAATTACCTAACTTGTTGTGTAACTGATTGATTGGATTGAAATCCAATAAAAAAACTTATGTTTATCAGAAATCTTATGATACTCCTTACTTTGAATTATGGACATAGCACTCTGGACTTAATCAATTTTCATTTTCCCTTATTTTCTTCCATTTTTTTCCCCTCATATCATTTATATATGTGATGTGTGATGTGTGCGCATACGTATATGTGATATATATATCACATATACATGTATATATGTATATATTTGTATTATATATATTTGTATGTTTATTATATATTTATATGTTAAAGTAAAAAAACAATGTATATTAAAAAGAGTATATTAAAAAAATTATCCACATACACGAAATACGTATAGATAATAACTAAAAAGAACGATATATTTTGAAGAATACATGTCTTTCACATACAACGATAAAAGGAGGAACCCCCCTTTTTTGA